GGGTTTTTGTCGGTAAAGAGGAATCAAATGGATTTAAGTAGAATTTTGTGAAACGTATCAATAAGCTAGACCCATGCTACGAGTTGTCTCATGCCATAAATAAACCCGGACACTCAAGAAATCCGTTGGACAAGCAGATTCACATCTCTTACAACCTACACAGTCCTCTGTTCTTGGAGCAGGAGCAATTTGCTTAGCTTTACATCCGTCCCAAGGTATCATTTCCAATACATCTGTGGGGCAGGCTCGTACACATTGAGTACACCCTATACATGTATCATAAATCTTTACTGAATGTGACATTGGATCTATCAATTTTTTGAACGTTATCAATTTTCGATCTGGTAAAATCAGTAGTAACTGAATCATATATTGTAGACACCAGACGAATCAGTGGTTTACCAGAATTTTTTTTTAATTGAATAATCAATCTACTTCTGGATCTGGTCATGAGAATGAGAGAGGTCCAAGATACTTTGATTTATTACGTTTCAGCAAACATGGTCATACGAGTTATACACGACACGCTAATTCTAATTGGTAAATATTCTATATATCTGTCTTTATTTATATCATTACGACTATTTATTCAACAAATTCGATTGATTGATACGAGTTGATTTTCTGTTACGATAGATCGACGAAACAATAGCTGGCCCAATAGCTGCTTCAGCGGCTGCAATAGCTATAACAAAGATCGAGAAAATGTCTCCTTTTAATTGTCGACTATCAAATAAATCAGAAAATGTTACGAGATTTAGATTAACCGCATTCAGTATAAGCTCAAGACACATAAGTGCTCTAACCATGTTTCGGCTTGTGATCAATCCATAAATACCGATAGAAAATAAATAGGCACTCAAAATAAGTACATGCTCGGTCATCATTGACCAACTCCTCATCAATTGAGATTGATTTCAATATGAACAACAATACAATTTAACCGATTTGATTGACTAGAATATAACAAGTACGGAAAAAAGGAAGGTATTAGTAATGGATCGAACTCAAACCCATTCAATTTAATATATGAACAATAGAATATCAAAATGGAACTGAAGGGAAATTGATGTCATAATAATAACACAGAACAAAACACGGCCTTATTTATTTTATTTGATTTTGGATTTCTAATTCTAAGTATTTATTACTGACGAGCCATAGCAATTGCACCTATCAAAGCAACTAAAAGAATTATAGAAATGAGTTCAAATGGAAGATAAAAATCTGTTGATAAATGAATTCCAATTTGTTGAACGTTACTTGTCAGGTCCTGCTCTATAATCTGGTTTGATCTTGTAGTCCAAATAATCCCGTACCATGACGTATCTGAGATAGTAGTAATTAGTGAAAAAAGAATACTTGTACAAACCAGTGAAGTAACTCCATCTCCAACTGTCCAAAGATATAAATCCTTGTAATATTCTGAACCATTCATGAACATCACAGCAAATACGATTAAGACATTTACGGCTCCCACGTAAATAAGGAGCTGTGCAGCAGCTACAAAATAGGAGTTAGATGGAATATGGAATAAGGATATACAAACAAGAACCAATCCTAATGAAAAGGCAGAATAAATTGGATTGGTAAGTAATACCACCCCTAGGCCTCCTAATATAAGACCTGATCCTAGAAATACTAAAAGAATATCATGTATTGATCCAGGTAAATCCATTATGTGTAAAATAAGAGATAAATAAGTTGAAATATTTCATTTTCATGACCTTACTGACCGGGCCAGGAAAAAAGAGGTTACCCTATCTTTCTTTTTTTTTTTTTCTTGTATATGCCTAATTGAATTGAATCTTAATGTGGCGTGGATTGATGTAGATACAGTTATTGGACCAATCCCGCTTTTGTATCCGAAAGAGTAGTTGAAATTTGATATTTCGAAATCATCACGGATATATGAATCTATTCTAAATTCAAATCAAGCCGTGATTCTCACCAATCAATAGTTATGTTTTGTAGTTACTAACCAACCAAAATGAAAGAAACTTCGCTTCTTTAGATCAAAACGGAATCTTAGTAATTGGTAATCGTTCTTGAATCAAGGGGGTTATCCGTGGCTATTTTTATTTGAGTCGAATTCATAATTGTTCGAATTGTGTAATCTCCAATTACTGACATTGGTAACCGACCCAAAGCAATTTGATTATAATTCAATTCGTGACGATTGTAAGTAGAAAGTTCATATTCTTCAGTCATTGATAAACAGTTTGTTGGACAATACTCGACGCAGTTACCACAAAATATACAGATTCCGAAATCAATACTATAATTAAGCAATCGTTTCTTTCTAATATCTGTTTCCAATCTCCAATCAACAACGGGTAGATCTATGGGGCATACACGAACACATACTTCACAAGCAATGCATTTATCAAATTCAAAGTGGATTCGACCGCGGAAACGCTCTGATGTGATCGATTTTTCATAAGGATATTGAATAGTTACAGGTAAACGATTCGCGTGAGATAAGGTAATCATGAAACTT